ACAAGGTAATATTTCCATTTATTCAGGAAAGGAGATGTACCCTTCGAAAACAAAATAGACTTTCCTTGATACCTAACATAATGCATGATGGGATCTTTGAACAACCATAGATTAGTCCGAAAGTCCTTCGCAAAAGTTTCGGTAGAGCTTTTGCTCTTTCTTTTTACATAGAAATAGATTCGCTCAAGAAGGTCTCCAAAGGATATTGACCGTAAACGATAAAATTGGTTATGGAGAAAAATGAAAATGGATTCGTATTCACATACATAAGAATTATATAAGAAAAAAAAGAATCTTTGATTTCTTTTTATTAAAAGAGCAAGGCTGGGATTCTTTGTAACACTAAAATTATTCCAATTCCAATATTCGTAGAAAAAGAATCGTAATAAATGCAAAGAAGTAGCATCTTTTACCCAACAGCGAAGGGTATGAACCAAGATTTCCAGATGGATCGGATGGGGTATTCGTATATCTAACACAGAATGAAAATGTGAAAAATTGTCCTCTAAGAAAGGAAATATTGAATGAATTGATCGTAAACCTTGAAATTTTAATATACCCTTCTGTTCTTCATAAGGTATTAATCGTATAGAAAACGGGATTTCTACAATAAACGAAAATACCTCGGATATCATTTGAGAATACAAATTCTTGTTGCGCCAAAAAAGGGGATTTTTTTTTAAATCGTTAGCAGAAATAAAAAAAGGATTCCGTCGATCCATTTGATTAATTAAACGTTTTACAATCGGGAAACTGGATTTATTGTCATAACCTGGATTTTCCAACAAAATCGATCGATTTAAACTATGATCATGAGCAAGTGCATAAATATACTCCTGAAAGCTAAGCGGATATAGAAAGTCTTGCTGTTGAGATCTATCAAACTGTGAATATCGTCGCATTTTCTCTATTTGAAAGTATATTTGAATCAAAGGTAGAAGATTTGGGGTTATCAAACGATACATAGTGCAATACAGACAAAACAAGGTATTCTAGTAACAATAGATACCCTGGACACAAGTAAACCTATCAATGAATTCCCTATCCTCTTGTTTTTCCATTTTTCTTCGATCTTATAGGATAACAAGATGGCTAGAAATCCTTTCTTTTTGCAAACTAATTGCTCTTTTGATTTTGGAAAAACCTTCGTTATCAATATACTGGTTCTTATACACACACATCTCCTTTTTATAATTTATAATGGAGAACTACAATAGTTAGGATTCATTGAAAAATCGAGAATCTACCCATGGGTAAAAAACTCCTCCCCACATCGGTACTAATATTTTTTTAACGTCTAATTAGATCAGGACCTAATTCAAATTCAAAATAGAAGCTCGTTGCTTTGTTTTTCTTTATAATTAATTGATACCGTAGGGCCCTATCCATTTATTAACCCGACCTAACTTTATTTTGTTCCATTCCAATACCTTGAACACCCATCCGGCAAGAATGAAATATTAGATTATTAGAAATCTCCATCAATACGACATGCTGTTGTTTCCATTCATCCCCTTTCAGGATCAGTCGTGGTCTTCCAAACTTTACCGATGGTATGGACGAATTCCTTGCTTCATCAAAATGTGTAAAAAACCCTAGCCGCACTTAAAAGCCGAGTACTCTACCGTTGAGTTAGCAACCCAAAGAGAAAAAATCTATAAGAATTCGATAATGGGTAGATAATAAAACGGAGTATAGATACAATCCGAATAAAAAGAAATTTAACAAAGAGATTAAAAAAAAGCAATTAAATCCTTGAACTAACAAACAAACCGCAAAAACATACTTTGTTTTAATTCGAAAGAAAAAAAGAAATAAAAATACAAAAAATTATCAGATAAAATTAGATAGTAAAATGTAAAAATTTATAGGCGAATGTTCTCTTATCGACCTTTTCAATCAAACAAAAGAAGCTTTCGTATCACTCATGGATCAAAGAATCCACCATTTGAATGAAATAAAGTAAAAAACAAACTCATATGACGGAAATAAATAGATCCAACTTGACTTATCACGATGAATTATATTTGTTCAATACGCTGTTGTCAATAGAAAATAATAAGGCGGGAACGCAAAAGAATTCAATTGAATTTCACCCCTTATTTTAATTTTATATCTTAGTAAAATTGAAAAAAAACTGGTAAAGGTTGTGTTGGGTCGATAAAGCCCATATCTAATTCTATTCTATATGCATAGAAAATGCAGAGTTATAGGGTAATAAAAAAGAAAAAAGCGAAAAAGTGCGGATTGAGTGAATACATAAATACATAATATATTCACAAAGTAAACGAAGCAAACTTGATCCTTTAATTTAATTTTTAATTTACTACGTAGGGTTCCCCTCCATTGGATGCCATTGAATGGGAATGTCCCAATTTTCTAGCATCAATAAAATAAAAAAATAAAGTTTTGTCATTATCGAACATGAAATTCGACGAAAACAATGATAAATATCTACGAATCGAACCGAACGAAGGGGGAACTATAACGAAAAAAATAAGTAAAGGTTAGCAAAAGTTATAGGTATATACAAGCCCCTACCCCCCCTTTTTTGATTTCCTTCTATCACAATAAAAAAATCCTACGGACGATGCATTCACACATTATATACAATATACCCTTTGTATCGAAAGGGTTTAATTTATTCTAGTAAATATTACTTTTGAATTGGAAATTTGCTCGATTGGGATCCCTTCAATTTTTTGATTTACATTAACCCTAGATTCTTGTTCTGAGAAAAAAATTAATACTTTCTACTCGAACTACATCGTGGACTATTTACCATCCCAACGGATGTCGAGACAAGAGCACCTTCGTTTCTATAGAACTATAGAAATAGAAGATGGTGGATAGAAGAAGGAATACACGGCGGATCGTATCCTTCAAGTCGCACGTTGCTTTCTACCACATTGTTTCAAACGAGGTTTTACTATAACATTTTATGAATAAAGGGGATTAAAGGATATGCTCTGGGACGGAAGGATTCGAACCTCCGAATAGCGGGACCAAAACCCGTTGCCTTACCACTTGGCCACGCCCCATTTAGATTTCTATTCGACACGAATAATCAACAATATTAATACTATTAATATTGATTTTTTGTCAACTCCAAGTACAAGATAAATAGCTATAATAGCTATAGAGTAGATTAAATTGTTATTAATATTTTAATACGTGTAAATAGAGAATGTAACTTAATTTATTGATCATTAGATAGAATTCAATTAAGATATTGTATGAAAAGTATGATTTCTTCTATTCTCTTTTGAGAATTGGAGGACTTTTGGCTGGGCGCGGATTCAAAAATAAAGAGAGACAAAGAGTCTCTCTTTATTTTACCTTTTCCTTTTATTTATATTATAATTTATATAATATAAATAACTCAATCAAAATGGAATTATCTCATAGAACAATATGCTTAATATTTGTAGTGTGATAGGGATCTGCCATTATGCCTTTTTTTCATATTCAAGTAGCTTTTTCTTCGGAAAATTGCCCGAGGCCTATGCTTTTTTGAATCCAATCGTAGATATTATGCCCGTCATACCTGTGCTTTTTTTTCTCTTAGCTTTTGTTTGGCAAGCTGCTGTAAGTTTTCGATAAAATGACTGCTTTACTTTAGTTGATAATAAATTCTAACAATTGATCAGATCTAAAAGATATTTCGAATTTGGTTATTGGTATTCACAGAGGATATGCGGTAGAACCTATATCTATTTTTTTTTTGAAAAAAAAATTATTTTGGAGATTTTAGAATGCTTACTCTCAAACTCTTCGTTTATACAGTAGTGATTTTTTTTGTTTCTCTCTTCATCTTTGGATTCCTATCTAATGATCCAGGACGTAATCCTGGACGTGAAGAATAAAAGGTATCTTTTTTTACATTTTTTGAAGATTTTTTTATGTTTAACTAGGAACAAAAAGTATTTTGACAATTTGGAAAAAAAAATAAAGTCATCAACGGAAGAGGAAAGAGAGGGATTCGAACCCTCGGTACGAATAACTCGTACAACGGATTAGCAATCCGTCGCTTTAGTCCACTCAGCCATCTCTCCCAATTGAAGACGCTGTTAAATTACACAAAAAGTAAGGAATATTTATTATATAGATATGTACACTTTTTAGCAGCAATTTTATTTCGTTAAATAAAAGTTAAAAAAAGGGGCTGTAAAGTGCCAACAAAACAATATAAAAAAAGTAAAAAAAAAAAAAGAATTCTCCCTTTTTGATCTTGTTCAAGGGACCCGTCTTTTTTTTTTATTTTATTACCACGGCCCGGCCTGTTCAGCCCCTAACCGGGCCTTTTTTGTCCAAACCAAACCAATTTTAATTTGAAATTAAATAGATTCTAGATAAATAAGAATGATTTATCTGATTGGAAAATAGCTTAGTATTCTATAAAATCAGAAAATTAGAAAGCGGAATACAAAATCTTCAAGCAAGAATAAAAAGGGAAGAAATGATAGTTCGATATACGAAAACAAAAAAGGTCAAAACTAGAATTTTTATTCTTTTGAGAGGATACTAACTTTACTAATTTAGTATTATTCTGTCCAATTTCCCTGTTCGACAAAAGGGCCAGTTGTATACAATAATCACACTGTAGCGGGTATAGTTTAGTGGTAAAAGTGTGATTCGTTTTTCTAACCCTTTAATAGTTAAAATAGTTAAAGGATCTTTGCTTTCGGTTTGATTCCTATTCCGATCAAAAACTTTATTTCCTAAAATAGAAAATATAAAGGATTAAACCCTTTCTCTCTCAATCACATATTCGAGAAAAAAATTAAAATTATCGTGATTTCTATCCAATAGTCACTTATAAAGTGAGAGTTGGATTATGAAATTACGAAACATAGTTTTGAATTAAACTACTATTTCAAATTTAATAAGTAAAAAAAAAGGTCCATGGATGAAGATAAAAAGTGGGTTTCTAATCGTAACTAAATCTTCCATTTTTTATTTGTAGAGAAGAAATGGAATCAAAATAGCTATTAAATGGT